AATCTAAGCCAGAGATATATGGATATATCCATTTGATGTCAAAACAGATCCTTTATTTATTTTTATTTTATTTAGTATTTAGTTGGATATTGGGTCTTTTAGATTTATGGAGTTTCCTTCCCCCCCCCCTTTTTTTTTCTAAAAATTATTTATCCTTGTCTTTGTTTATGTCTTGGGTTGGAACAAATTACTATAATTCGTCCTCGCCTACGGATCAGTCGACATTTTTCACAAATTTTACGGACGGAGGCCCTTATTTTCATATTTGTCATTCCTTAACTTAATTCTTAATCTCTTTATTTGAAGAAAATAAGTTTCTTGAAATTTTGAATTTCGAATTGTATCTCCACGAAATGAATGTTGAAATTGAGAAAATCACCTAATCACTAATACCATTGGGAAGTGATTCAGAAATTAAACCTTAATGAATCTTTTTTTGTTCGTTCACTTGAGGGTATCAACTAATGTGCGAGGTGTAATATTAGAAACCCACCCTTTCTCTTTTTTCACAAATACGAAAGTTCCATATACATATATAATTCGAATATCCGAAAAGATTACCATATATAGCACAAAATTTCTCCACCGATTCCTTCTAGTCGAGCTTCTCTGTCTGTCATTATACCCCGAGAAGTAGAAAGAATTACAATTCCCATCCCGCCTAAAATTCTTGGGATTCGTTGATAGTTAGAATAGATTCGTAGACCGGGTCGACTGATCCGTTTTAAATTTAAAACAGTTTTATCTGGTCCTTTCCTATTCCTTTTCCTTCTATGTCGTAGGGTTAAAACAAAAAAAAGATTGTTGCTTTCCTGATGTTTCCTCATGTTTTCAATAAAACCTTCTCGTAAAAGGATTTTAAGAATGTTTTCAGTGATGTTAGTATATGGTATTCGAACTGTTCTTTTTTTATTCATGTCAGCATTTCGTATAGAAGTTAGTATGTTAGCAATAGTGTCTTTACTCATAAGAAACTAAGATTTTTGTTGTCCCCGAATTTTGATATAATCAACATGCTCTTTTTTTTTCTGAATTATTAAATATTTATGAAATATTAAAGGCATATACGTGAGACACAAACAATCTCCTAATTAATCTAAATCTACTAATTAATTTAATCAATTTAATTCAAATACTAAAAGCTCTATTATAGTTTCATCTTACAATACTTCAGGCGCTAACGAAACTATTTTAGTGAAATTTAATTGTCTTAATTCCCGGGCGATTGCGCCAAAAATTCGAGTTCCTTTTGGATTTCTTTCTTGATCAATAACAACTGCAGCATTGTCATCATATCGTATTATCATACCATTGTCGCGTTTGAGTTCTTTACAAGTACGTACAATTACGGCTCTGATCACTTCTGATCTTTCTAGCGGTGTATTTGGTATTGCTTCCTTGATTACAGCAACAACAACGTCACCAATCTTAGCATATCGTCGATTACTAGCTCCTATGATTCGAATACACATCAATTTTCTGGCTCCGCTATTATCCGCTACATTCAAATGGGTTTGAGGTTGAATCATATCGTTTTTTATCTGTTTTTTCAATGCAAAGGCAAAGGGCTAAGTAAAAAAAAAAAAAGAAATATTGTTTATCCAAAACAAAAAAAGAAACCTGCAATTGTTTTTTTTCATCCGAAAAACCTCTTTCTTTTGGTTCTACATTCCTATCCTGAAATAATGAATTGAGTTCGTATAGGCATTTTGGATGCCGCTATTGCAATAGCTTTTCTGGCTATATTTTCTGGTACTCCGCTCATTTCATAAAGTATTCTACCTGGTTTAACGACAGCTACCCAATATTCAGGAGATCCTTTTCCTGAACCCATACGTGTTTCTGTAGGTCTTACTGTAATTGGTTTGTCTGGAAATATACGTACCCATATTTTTCCGCCGCGGCGTGCGTTTCGTGTCATTGCTCGTCGCCCTGCTTCTATTTGTCTAGATGTGATCCAAGCAGGTTCAAGCGCTTGAAGGGCATATCTACCGAAGCAAATATGATTACCTCGATAAGATATTCCTTTCATTCTTCCCCTATGGTGTTTACGGAATCGGGTTCTTTTGGGGTTATAGTTGATGGTTCTTTATTACTTCCATCTCTACTACAGAACTGGACATGAGATTTTCTTCTCATCCAGCTCCTCGCGAACGAAACGATTATAAACTAATATACATGTATTTAATGAATAATATATTGAAACAATATATTGAATCATGAGAGTCTTTGATAATCTATTAGAAATTGATATATCTTTTTTGAGATATAACTAAATATGCATTCGATTTATAAAATATAAAAAATTTTGTGTTATTATAAGGTTATAACAAATCTTTAGTTTGTTTTGCCTTTTATTATCATAATCATATTGGATCGACTACAATTTTGAAATCCAAAAAATAAAAATTTTCGCGGGCGAATATTTACTCTAATTTAATATTCAGTTTATCAGATTAGTTCATGGCATGACTTTTCAGAATAGATGAATTGGTCCCTA